CGTATTGCATACGGCTCTATAATGGAATTTCCTTTTCCCTTCCATTCCATCGAAGAAAGAGAAAATATAGGATCTATCAGACCCAGATCGGTAAATGCTCCAATTACCACCCTTTCTTTCGGAGGAGTTAAAAAATACTATGATGGTTCCGTTGCTTTATATATTTAGTTCGTCTGTGATTCAGCAATCCCAAAGTTTCTTTTTGATCCGATCAAATAAAATAAGGAAAAAAAAAAAAGAATCTTTTTTTTTTTTTTTTCGTACTCTTTGATAACATAAATATTGTTAAGAGCCTTCCGGTGTGAAAATAAAAAAAGTTTGTGACGCTGAAATGGACTCCCGATAGATAAGATAAAATCGGAAATACCTTTTATCTCATACTACTCTTTCGATACATAATCTAATGTTTTGAAAAAAGAAGAAAAGAATTTTCTCATATCGAATTCGAAGTGCCATGCTATTATTACTTAATATTCTGATTTCATATGGCGAAGGCATAGTCTTATTTTTTCTCTCAAATAAAAAACTCATTGGCGCCAAGCGTGAGGGAATGCTAAACGTTTGGTAATTTCTCCTCCGACCAGGATAAAGGATCCCATTGAAGCGGCCAATCCCAGGCATACTGTATGTACATTTGGTCTCACAAATTGCATGGTATCATAAATAGCTACTCCGGGTATTACCCATCCGCCAGGAGAGTTTATAAACAAATAAAACTCTTTGGTATCATCCTCTATACTGAGATATACCATAAGACCAATAAGTTGATTCGAGATCTCGCTATCAATCCCTTGGCCTAAAAAAAGTAATCTTTCTCGATAAAGTCGGTTGATTAAGATAAAATTCTATCCCTTAGGAACCGTACATGCACCTTTTGATGCATACGGTTCAAAAAAAATCGCGAAAAAAAAAAAAAAGAAGAAAAAGAATCAATGTGTAGATTTCAGCCCCCTTTCTTTTTTCATAACAGGCTCTTTCTAACTTCTAACGAAGGAACTTTTTCTTCCATTTTTCAAGAAAGATAAGTTTTGGCCCGTTTCCCTATAACTATAATATAAAATATAAAAAGAATTCACTAAACTTATCGAACTAACTTCTCATTGATGTATTGTTTCATCGAGATACAATCCAAATCACGATGTCATTTTCTTGTTCCTGAATGGGCCTCTTCAATTCTTTTAGGTTTATGCTCTACTCCAGGTAAAGATATGCCCGATTTCAATTTGCACATATAGGACAAATGTCCCCAATACCACTTCTTTTTTTTTTTTTTTTTTTTCACATGTCTTCCGCCAAATATTCGACGTAGTCATCATGTTATTCAATTGATTAACACTTTGAGATCACTCCTATTTATAAATTTATAAATAGAAATAAAATTGTTTATGATACAAGTAGTAATCATAGATATATTACCAATTGGGTTTTTTCTAAACGGAGCCTGGATACTTCATTTTATTGGTCCAACCAAGCCAACCATAAATTATTCTAATTGATAATATTAATTCGGATCCCCCCAAAAATAGATCTAATTGCACTTCACGCTCCAAATTTTTGATAACCCAATCAATCTTTCTTGGGCGAAACAGAGGATATCTCGATCGGGGGAGAGAACGGGGAAATCCCATATGACCCAATATATCTGACAAGTCGCACTATATGTCAACCCAAGATGCATCTCCATCTCCAGGATTTCGAAAAGGTACTTTTGGAACACCAATAGGCATTAAATGAAAGAAAAAAGAATTAAGTACTATATTTCACTTTGATGTGGAAACGTAACAATGGTTTTACTGTCTTCATAATATTGGCTTTTATCATTCATATTTTATCCATAGATTGGATAGGAAGACAGAATGAATAAAGTCAAATTCTTACGAATAGGTCCTTTGAATGATGAACAAGTATGGATGCATTCGCCCATAGAAAATGAGATCAACCCCCCGTTGCGTATTGGTACTTATCGGGTATAGAATAGATCTGCTTCTCTTTGTTTCTACGAACAGAAATGTTCCATTATTACCAACAGAATAGAACAAATATTAACCTTTGCTCCGAGATAATCCACTGAAAGGGGGAGGTCCATAGCATAGTTTTTTTCAATGCAATAAAGTTACATAGTGTCTATTTTTCTTTCATAAAGGGGTATTGCCATGGGTTTGCCTTGGTATCGTGTTCATACCGTCGTATTGAATGATCCCGGTCGGTTGCTTTCTGTCCATATAATGCATACAGCTCTGGTTGCTGGTTGGGCCGGTTCGATGGCTCTATATGAATTAGCAGTTTTTGATCCCTCTGACCCCGTTCTTGATCCAATGTGGAGACAAGGTATGTTCGTTATACCCTTCATGACTCGTTTAGGAATAACCAATTCATGGGGTGGTTGGAGTATCACAGGAGGGACTATAACGAATCCGGGTATTTGGAGTTACGAAGGTGTGGCTGGGGCACATATTGTGTTTTCTGGCTTGTGTTTCTTGGCAGCTATTTGGCATTGGGT